AAATCTTAGTGAAAGACTGGATTTATTATCTCATGTTTGCTTTTCGTGAAAAAATACCAAAGGAAGTGGAGGGTTTCTTCAAACAACAAGGGACTGGGTCAATTATTCAATCAAATGATATTGAGCATGTTTCGCATCTCTTCTTGAGAAACAAGCGGGCTATTTCTTTGCAAAATTGTGCTCAATTTCATATGTGGCAATTCCGTCAAGATCTCTTCGTTAGTTGGGGGAAGAGTCCGCACGAATCGGATTTTTTGAGGAACATGTCACGAGAGAATTGGATTTGGTTAGACAATGTGTGGTTGGGAAACAAGGATCGGTTTTTTAGCAAGGTACGGAATGTATCATCAAATCTTCAATATGATTCCACGAGATCTAGTTTCATTCAAGTAACGGATTCTAGCCAATTGAAAGGATCTTCTGATCAATCCAAGGATTCTTTCGATTCCATTAGGAATGAGGATTCGAAATATCACACATTGATCAATCAAAGAGAGATTCAACAACTAAAAGAAAGATCGATTCTTTGTTGGGATCCTTCCTTTCTTCAAACGGAACGAACAGAGATAGAATCAGAGCGATTCCTTAAAATCCTTTCTGGATATTCCTCAATGTGCCGACTATTCATGGAACGTGAGAAGCAGATGAATAATCATCTGCTTCCGGAAGAAATCGAAGAATTTCTTGGGAATCCTGCAAGAGCCACTCGTTCTTTTTTCTCTGACAGATGGTCAGAACTTCATCTGGGTTCGAATCCTACTGATAGGTCTACTAGAGATCAGAAATTGTTGAAAAAAGAACAAAAGAAACATCTTGCTTTTTCCAGGCGATCGGAAAAGAAAGAAATAGTGAATTTCTTCAAGATAATTATGTACTTACAAAATACCGTCTCAATTCATCCTATTTCATCCTATCGAGGATGTGATATGGTTCCAAAGGGTGAACTGGACAGTTCCAATAAGATTTCATTCTTGAACAAAAATCCATTTTGGGGTTTATTTCATCTATTCCATGACCGGAACAGGGGGAGATACACGTTACACCACGATTTTGAATCAGAAGATATATTTCAAGAAATGGCAGATCTATTCACTCTATCAATAACCGAGCCGGATCTGGTGTATCATAAGGAATTTGATTTTTCTATGGATTCCTCCGGATTGGATCAAAAACATTTCTTGAATGAGTTATTGAACTCCAGGGATGAATCGAAAAAGCACTCTTTATTGGTTCTACCTCCTCTTTTTTATGAAGAGAATGAATCTTTTTATCGAAGGATCATAAAAAAATGGGTCCAGAGCTCTTGCGGAAATAATGTGGAAGATCCAAAACCTAAAATAGTTGTATTTGCTAGCAACAACATAATGGAGGCAGTCAATCAATATAGATTGATCCGAAATCTGATTCAAATCCAATATAGCACCCATGGTTACATAAGAAATGTATTGAATCGATTCAATTGCAACTTCGAATATGGAATTCAAAGGTATCAAATAGGAAATGATACTCTGAATCATCGAACTAGAATGAAATACACGATCAACCAACATTTATCAAATTTGAAAAAGAGTCAGAAGAAATGGTTCGATCCTCTTATTTTGATTTCTCGAACGGAGAGATCTATGAATTGGGATCCTAATGTATATAGATACAAATGGTCCAATGGGAGCAAGAATTTCCAGGAACATTTGGACTCTTTCATTTCTGAGCAGAATAGCCGTTTTCAAGTAGTGTTCGATCGATTACATATTAATCAATATTCGATTGATTGGTCTGAGGTTATCGACAAAAAAGATTTGTCTAAGTCACTTTGTTTATTTTTGTCCAAGTTACTTCTTTTTTTGCCCAAGTTTCTTCTCTTTTTGTCTAACTCACTTCCTTCTTTTTTCTTTGTGAGTTTTGGGGGTATCCCCATTCATAGGTCCGAGATCCACATCTATGAATTGAAAGGTCCGAATGATCCACTCTGTAATCAGTTATTAGAATCAATAGGTCTTCAAATCTTTCATTTGAAAAACTTATTATTGGATGACCAAGATACTTCCCAAAAATCGAAATTCTTGATCAATGGAGGAACAATATCACCATTTTTGTTCAATAAGATACCAAAGTGGATGATTGACTCATTCCATACTAGAAAGAATCGCAGGAAATCTTTTGATAACACAGATTCCTATTTCTCAATGATATCCCACGATCCAGACAATTGGCTGAATCCCGTGAAACCATTTCATAGAAGTTCATTGATATACTCTTTTTATAAAGCAAATCGACTTCGATTCTTGAATAATCAATATCACTTCTGCTTCTATTGTAACAAAAGATTCCCTTTTTATGTGGAAAAGGCCCGTATCAATAATTATGATTTTACGTATGGACAATTCCTCAAAATCTTGTTCATTCGCAACAAAATCTTTTCTTTTTGCGATGGTCAAAAAAAACATGCTTTTTTGAAGAGAGATACTATTTCACCAATCGAGTTACAGGTATCTAACATATTGATACCTAACGATTTTCCGCAAAGTGGCGACGAAGGGTATAACTTCTACAAATCTTTCCATTTTCCAATTCGATACGATCCATTCGTTCGTGGAGCTATTTACTCGATCGCAGACATTTCTGGAACACCTCTAACAGAGGGACAAATAGTCCATTTTGAAAAAACTTATTGTCAACCTCTTTCAGATATGAATATACCTGATTCAGAAGGGAAGAACTTGTATCAGTATCTCAATTTCAATTCAAACATGGGTTGGATTCACACTCCATGTTCTGAGAAATATTTACCATCCGAAAAAAGGAAAAAACGGAGTTCTTGTCTACAAAAATGCCTTGAGAAAGGTCAGATGTATAGAACCTTTCAACAAGATAGTGTTTTTTCAACTCTCTCAAAATGGAATCTATTCCAAACATATATACCATGGTTCCTTACCTCGACGGGGTACAAATATCTAAATTTCATATTTTTAGATACTTTTTCAGACCTATTGCCGATACTAAGTAGCAGCCAAAAATTTGTATCCATTTTTCATGATATTATGCATGGGTCAGATATATTATGGCGAATTCGTCAGATTCCATTGTGTCTTCCACAATGGAATCTGATAAGTGAGATTCCGGGTAATTGTTTCCATAATCTTCTTCTGTCCGAAGAAATGACTCATCGAAATAATGAGTTACTATTGATATCGACACATCTGAGATCGCTAAATGTTCAGGAGTTCTTCTATTCAATCCTTTTCCTTCTCCTTGTTGCTGGATATCTCGTTCGTACACATCTTCTCTTTGTTTCTCGAGTCTATAGTGAGTTACAGACAGAGTTCGAAAAGGTAAAATCTTTGATGATTCCATCATACATGATTGAGTTGCGAAAACTTCTGGATAGGTATCCTACATCTGAACTGAATTCTTTCTGGTTAAAGAATCTCTTTCTAGTTGCTCTGGAACAATTAGGAGATTCTCTAGAAGAAATACGGAGTTTTGCTTTTGGTAGCAACATGCTATGGGGTGGTGGTCCCGCTTATGGGGTCAAATCCATACGTTCTAAGAATAAATATTGGAATCTCATCGATCTCATAAGTATTATACCAAATCCCATCAATCGAATCGCTTTTTCGAGAAATACGAGACATCTAAGTCATCCAAGTAAAGCAATCTATTCCTTGATAAGAAAAATAAAAAACGTGAATGGTGATTGGATTGATGATCAAATAGAATCATGGGTCTCGAACACTGATTCGATTGATGATAAAGAAAAAGAATTCTTGGTTCAGTTTTCTACCTTAACAACAGAAAAAAGGATTGATCAAATTCTATTGAGTCTTACTCATAGTGATCTTTTATCAAAGAATAACTCTGGTTATCAAATAAGTGAACAACCGGGAGCAATTTACTTACGATACTTAGTTGACATTCAAAAAAAGTATCTAATGATTTATGAATTCAATACATCCTGTTTAGTAGAAAGACGTATATTCCTTGCTAATTATCAGACAATTACTTATTCACAAACCTTGTGGGGGGCTAATAGTTTTCATTTCCCATCTCATGGAAAACCCTTTTCGCTCCGCTTAGCCCTACCTCCCCCTAGTAGTAGGGGTATTTTAGTGATAGGTTCTATAGGAACTGGACGATCCTATTTGGTCAAATACCTAGCGACAAACTCCTATGTTCCTTTCATTACAGTATTTCTGAACAAGTTCCTGGATAACAAGCCTAAGGGTTTTCTTATTGATGATAGTGGCGATATTGACGATAGTGACGATATTGATGATAGTGACGATAGTGACGATATCGACCGTGACCTTGATATGGAGCTGGAGCTTCTAACTATGATGAATACGCTAACTATGGATATGATGCCAGAAATAGACCGATTTTCTATCACCTTTCACTTCGAATTAGCAAAAGCAATGTCTCCTTGCATAATATGGATTCCTAACATTCATGATCTGGATGTGAATGAGTCGAATTACTTATCCCTCGGTCTTTTAGTGAACTATCTCTCCAGGGATTGTGAAAGATGTTCCACTAGAAATATTCTTGTTATTGCTTCGACTCATATTCCCCAAAAAGTAGATCCAGCTCTAATAGCTCCGAATAAATTCAATACATGCATTAAGATACGAAGGCTTCTTATTCCACAACAACGAAAACACTTTTTCACTCTTTCATATACTAGGGGATTTCACTTGGAAAAGAAAATGTCCCATACTAATGGATTCGGGTCCACAACGATGGGTTCAAATGTACGAGATCTTGTAGCATTTAACAATGAGGCCCTATCGATTAGTATTATACAAAAAAAATCCATCATAGACACTAATATAATTAGTTCTGTTCTTCATAGACAAACTTGGGATTTCCGATCTCAGGTAAGATCGGTTCAGGATCATGGGATCCTTTTCTATCAGATAGGAAGGGCTGTTTCACAAAATGTACTTCTAAGTAATTGCTCCATAGATCCTATATCTATCTATATGAAGAAGAAATCATGTGAC